TCTCTAGAACATAGAAAAGCAGGATGTCCATGACGTGTACGTGTCGGATGAACCAAATCCTCCTTGAATTTGATTTTTCCATTAGAAGGGGCTCGCACATGTTCTGCAGTACCCCCTGTGAATACTCCGCCAGTATGAAAAGTTCTTAATGTTAATTGAGTGCCCGGTTCTCCAATAGATTGACCTGCAATAATACCTACAGCTTCTCCCAATTCGACCAGGTCGTCATGAGCCGGACTTCGGCCATAACATAATTGACAAATCCAAGATGTACTCCTACAAGTAAAGGGGGTTCGAATAGAGATTGGTTGTGCTCTAAAAGTTATGAATCTATTGACAAGTCCAACCCCAATATCTTGATTTCTAGTAGCAATGCATCGCGAACCTATATATATATCATCTGCTAATACACGGCCAATTAATGTTTGGATAAAAATCCTGTCCGCCACCATTCCATTTCGAGGACTTACAGAAATACCTCGAACGGTGCCACAATCTGTTCGACGTACAACAATGTGTTGCACTACTTCAACAAGTCTGCGCGTGAGATATCCTGCATCTGATGTTCGTATAGCGGTATCCACAACCCCTTTACGGGCTCCGTAGCAAGAAATAATATATTCTGTTAAAGAGAGTCCTTCGCGTAAATTGCTTTGAATGGGCAAATCAATCATTTGCCCTTGGGGATCCGACATTAATCCTCTCATACCTACTAATTGATGTACCTGAGATGCATTTCCTCTGGCTCCCGAAAAAGACATTATATGAACTGGATTAAAAGGATCGGTCATCCGAAAATTAGGATTCATTTCTTGTCGCAAATATTCACTTGTGGCATACCATATCTCGATCGATTGACGTAATTTTTCTACCGCGTGTACATTCCCATAATGATGGTGTTTTTCCAAAATAAAACTTTGTTGTTCAGCGTCTTGAACTAGCCATCTTTTAGAAGGTATTGTTAAAAGATCATCAATTCCTAATGAAATGGATGCGGCGGTAGCTTGTCGGAAACCCAGAGTCTTTACTTGATCCAGGATATGTGATGTATATCCTATTCCATAGTGATCAATAAATCGACTAATAAGTCGTTTCATGGCAGTTCCGTCTATCACTTTATTGTGAAAGACCTGAGTGGGCCGTTCTGCCATCAGTACCTCCATATTGCGTTGTGCTGAGTAGAATTTGACAATGGGTTTGAGTCAGTGATTGGAAAACTTCCTTTTCTAGATCTTGATTCACGTAGAAATTCCGCAATTCTAGTCCTAGTTAACCCGGCGAGATTCGAATTCCCCCTGGCAGCATCGAATTACAACAGCCCTGCCAAAATCCCTGTATGGCTTCTTCTATTTCTCGATAAAGAGAAATATGACCAAGAGTGGTTCGAATATATATATAAAGAATTTCTTTTTTTATACTTCTTACTATTAGATAGTGTCCATAAATCTCATAATAGGTCCCCAAAGATTCATAGTGAATTTCGATAGGAACTTCTCTTGCAGCAATAACACGTTGATCTAGTCGCCATCGCAACCACAAAGGACTACCTAAATTGATTCGTTTTTGTCGATAAGCTCCAATTGCATCATAGGCATTACAAAAAAAGGGTTCTTTTTTTTTTGTATACTTATAGTTATTATATTCATTTTGATAGTTTCTACTATTACATGGATTATACCTAGTTACACAAATACCCCGACGATTTCCACTCGTTAAGACATAGAGTCCACTAAGCATATCTTGAGTTGGTGCAGAAATGGGATCTCCGATAGTTGGAGACAAAAGATTCATATGAGAAAACATAAGTAAACGTGCCTCTGCTTGAGCCTCTAAAGATAAAGGCACATGAACAGCCATTTGATCCCCGTCAAAGTCCGCATTGAAGCCCTTACAAACTAATGGATGTAAACAAATAGCACGCCCTTCCACTAAAATGGGGAGGAATGCCTGTATGCCTAATCTATGCAGAGTAGGCGCTCTATTCAGTAATACAGGATGGTCATCCAGAATTTCCTGAAGTATTTCCCATACAATAGGTTTTTTTTTCCAAATTTGACTCTTAGCAACTCCAATGTTCGAAGCAAGATGTTTTCTAATTAGGTCACGAATTACAAATGCCTGGAAAAGTTCTATTGCAATTTCGCGAGGCAATCCACATCGATGTAATGAAAGTGAAGGGCCTACGACAATCACTGACCGCCCTGAATAATCGACCCGTTTACCAAGCAGAGTCTCGCGAACTCTTCCTTCTTTGCCTTCAATTACATCTGAAAGCGACTTGTAAATTCTATTATGATCATCCCTCATTGGCTGTCCGCAGATTCCATTATCAAGAAGTGCATCCACGGCTTCTTGTAGCAATTTTTCCTGAGATATTATTAATTCTTCTGGCGTAGCTATACTTGTTGTTAATAGATCTGTAAGAGTATTATTCCGATAGATAATTCTTCTATAGATTTCATTAATATCCGAGGTCACTAGTTTATCCTCATCTATATGA